ATTATGGGGCATAGGGGTTACATCTCGTACGAAACTTAATAGTATACCACTTCTGCGAATAGCCCGTAATGCTGCATCTCTTCCGAGACCAGGACCTTTTATCATTACTTCTGCTCGTTGCATACCTTGATCCACTACTGTACGAATAGCGTTTCCTGCTGCTGTTTGAGCAGCAAATGGTGTCCCTCTTCTTGTACCCTTGAATCCACAAGTACCGGCCGAGGACCAAGAAACAACCCGACCCCGTACATCTGTAACAGTCACAATGGTATTGTTGAAACTTGCTTGAACATGAATAACTCCCTTTGGTAGTCTACGTGTACTTTTACGTGAACCAATACGTCCATTCCTACGTGAACCAATTCTTGATATAGGTTTTGCCATATTTTAGCATCTCATAAATATGAGTCAGAGATATATGGATATATCCATTTCATGTTAAAACAGATCTTTTATTTTTATTTGTACATTTGGGGTCCTTTAGAGAGTTCCTTTTAGAAAAATTATCCTTGTCTTTGTTTATGTCTTGGGTTGGAACAGATTACGATAATTCGTCCCCGCCTACGGATCAGTCGACATTTTTCACAAATTTTACGAACAGAGGCCCTGATTTTCATATTTTGCATTCCTTAACTTAAACTTAATTCCTAATCGACTTCGTGGAAGAAAATAAGTTTCTTGAAATTTCATTTAAAATCTCGACTTGTATCTCCCCAAAAGTAATCTTAAATCACCTAATCGTTCGAGTTCGAATCTTTGTTGCGGAGTCTAAAAATTATACGCCCTCGAGTTGAATCATAACGACTTACCTCAATTTTGACTCTATCTCCTGGTAGTATCCGTATAAAACTACGTCGGATCCTTCCTGAAACATAACCTAGAATCAGATCTTCATTATCTAAACGAACCCGGAACATACCGTTGGGAAGTGATTCAGTAATTAAACCTTCATGAACCCATTTTTGTTCCTTCATTCCAGGTAAAACCCCCTTGAAATATCAACTAATGGAGGAGGAGTGATATTAGATAACTCTTTATCTTTTTTTTTTTCACAAATAATCAATTTCATATCTAATTTTGATAGTCGAAGGATTACCATATATAACACAAGATTTCTCCCCCGATTTCTTCTAATCGAGCTTCTCGGTCTGTCATTATACCTCGAGAAGTAGAAATAATTACAATCCCTATACCACCTAAAATTCTAGGAATTCTTTGATAGTTAGAATAGATTCGTAGACCAGGTCGACTTATCCGTTTTAAATTTAAAATAGTTTGAGATGGCCCCTTACTATTTCTTCTATGTTGTAGGGTTAAAACCAAAAAATCTTTGTTGTTTTCCCGATGTTTTCTCACGTTTTCTATAAAACCTTCTCTTAAAAGTATTTTTACAATGCTTTCAGTGATGCTAGTAGATGATATTCGAACCGTTACTTTTCTATGCATGTCAGCATTTCGTATAGAGGTTATTATGTCAGCAATAGTGTCCCTACCCATAATGAACTAAAATTTGTGGTTCCTCAAAATTTTGATATAATAAACATGATATTTTTTGTTATGAAGTAACATTATTAAAGGTATATACGTGAGACACAATCTATTAATCATTCAAAATACTCTACTATACCTTAGAACTCTATATGATGATGATGTTCTTATCTTATAATACTTCAGGGGCTAATGACACTATTTTAGTAAAATTTAACTTTCTTAATTCTCGGGCGATCGCACCAAAAACTCGAGTTCCTTTTGGATTTCCTTCTTCATCAATGACAACTGCAGCATTGTCATCATATCGTATTATCATACCATTATCGCGTTTGAGTTCTTTACAAGTACGTACAATTACAGCTCTGATCACTTCCGATCTTTTTAGGGGCATATTTGGTACTGCTTCTTTGATCACAGCAACAATAACATCACCAATATGAGCATATCGGCGATTACTAGCTCCTAGTATTCGAATACACATCAATTCTCGGGCCCCGCTGTTATCTGCTACATTCAAATAGGTCTGGGGTTGAATCATATCATTTTTTTTATCTGTTCTTTCAATGCAAAACAAAAGGGGCTAAAAAAAAAAAGAAACCTGCAATTGCTTTTTTATTCCAAGAACTCTTTCTTTTGGTTATACGTTTCTATCACGAAATAATGAATTGAGTTCGTATAGGCATTTTGGATGCCGCTATTGAAATAGCCTTTCGAGCTATATTTTCTGCTACTCCACCCATTTCATAAAGTATTCTACCTGGTTTAACAACAGCTACCCAATATTCGGGAGATCCTTTACCCGACCCCATACGTGTTTCCGCAGGTCTTACTGTAACGGGTTTGTCTGGAAATATACGTACCCATATTTTTCCACCACGGCGGGCATTTCGTGTCATTGCTCGTCGCCCTGCTTCTATTTGTCTAGATGTGATCCAAGCGGGTTCAAGTGCCTGAAGAGCATATCGACCGAAACAAATAGAATTACCTCGATACGATATTCCCCTCATTC